TTAAAAATAAGCTAAATTTAAGCTTTTGGGTTCATACCCCAAATATAAAGAATTTCTTTTTTTTAAGTAATAAAGTGCCTGATTAAAGGATTATTCTGATAGGATAAATTAAGTAGATTTCTACCTTTATTATATTTTATAGAATCAAACTATATCTAATAGTATCAAAAACTATTATGCATCTTACATTAAAATATAATTTTAAATAGAGAATTTCAAATTCTTTTTAATTTATTATTAAATTATTTTAAATTTATTTTATATTAAATTCTAATAAAATATTCTTTATTTTTGTTCTTTTTATTAGAACATTAATTTCAATTTCTTCTAATTCTTGATTTGGTTGTTGAATTGGACTAGAAATTAATTTATTAAGATTTATCCCCCTTATTTCTTCTCCTTTTAATTTACTAGCCTCAGAAGCTTCCCTAAAATATTTTTTAACCCAATCAATTGCTTCAATTAATTTTTTATTTATAATTTTATTAAAAATAATTCTTTTTAAAAATTTTTTTATTGATAATATTATTTCAATTATAATTAATTCTTCTTTATTAGTAAAAATAGGTTCTGCCCCATTCCATTTTTGATTTCCTAATATTGTTGAAGGATTATCTTGATTTAATAATTTTATTTTAATAACTTGACAAAAAATTACCCCCATAATTTTATTATCATATTATTTTAATAAAAATTTTTTATATTTGATAATTATTTTTAATATTATAATTGGAGCTATTGGAGGATTAAACCAAACTTCTCTCCGAAAATTAATAGCTTTTTCTTCAATTAATAATTTAGGTTGAATAATTTTTGCTATTATAATTAGTGAAAATTTATGAATTTTTTATTTTTTTTTATATTCTTTCCTAATTAGAATTATATATTTATTTTTTTTTAATTTAAATATATTTTTTATTAATCAATTATTTATTAATAATATTAATCCTTACATTAAAATAAATTTATTAATTAATTTTTTATCTTTAGGAGGTCTCCCCCCTTTCTTAGGATTTTTACCCAAATGAATTATAATTAATTTTTTAATAACTAATAATTTTTATTTATTAACATTTTTATTTATTATAACAAGACTAATTATTATTTTTTTTTATATTCGAATTATTTATTCATGTTTTATATTAAATTATTTTAAAATAAAATGATTTAAAATTAATTTAAAAAATAATTTTTTAAAATTAATAAATTTTTTTTCTATAATTTCTATTTCAGGAATAATTATTAGAACCTTTTTATTTTTATAAAATATATAAAGGTTTTAAGTTAAATTTAAACTAATAATCTTCAAAATTATTTATAAAGAAAATATCTTTAAGCCTTAGTAAATTTTACCCCTTAAAATTTGCAATTTTATATCATTATTTGACTATAAAGCTTAATAAAAAAGAATTTTCTTGTTAATAAATTTACAATTTATCGCTTTTTACTCAGCCATTTTATTAATTATTTAATTTGCGAAAATGACTTTATTCAACTAATCATAAAGATATTGGAACTTTATACTTTATTTTTGGAATTTGAGCAGGAATAGTAGGTACTTCTTTAAGATTACTAATTCGAGCTGAATTAGGAACCCCCGGATCTTTAATTGGAGATGATCAAATTTATAATACTATTGTAACAGCTCACGCTTTTATTATAATTTTTTTCATAGTTATACCTATTATAATTGGAGGATTTGGAAATTGATTAATCCCTTTAATATTAGGAGCCCCTGATATAGCTTTCCCTCGAATAAATAATATAAGCTTTTGATTATTACCTCCTTCTTTAACTCTTTTAATCTCCAGAAGAATTGTAGAAAATGGAGCAGGTACAGGATGAACAGTTTATCCTCCTTTATCTTCTAATATTGCTCACAGAGGAACTTCAGTAGATTTAGCTATTTTTTCCCTTCATCTTGCTGGAATTTCTTCTATTTTAGGGGCTATTAATTTTATTACGACAATTATTAATATACGAATAAATAATATAACATTTGATCAAATACCTTTATTTGTATGAGCTGTTGGAATTACAGCTTTTCTTCTTTTATTGTCTCTTCCTGTTTTAGCGGGAGCTATTACTATATTATTAACAGATCGAAATTTAAATACCTCTTTTTTTGACCCTGCAGGAGGAGGTGACCCAATTCTTTACCAACATCTTTTTTGATTTTTTGGACACCCAGAAGTTTATATTTTAATTTTACCAGGATTTGGGATAATTTCTCATATTATTTCTCAAGAAAGTGGAAAAAAAGAAACCTTTGGATGTTTAGGAATAATTTATGCTATAATAGCTATTGGTTTATTAGGATTTATTGTATGAGCTCATCATATATTTACAGTAGGTATAGATATTGATACTCGGGCTTATTTTACATCTGCTACAATAATTATTGCAGTTCCAACAGGAATTAAAATTTTTAGTTGATTAGCTACTCTTCACGGAACACAAATCAATTATAGTCCTTCAATTTTATGAAGATTAGGGTTTGTTTTTTTATTTACTGTAGGAGGATTAACTGGAGTTATTTTAGCTAATTCTTCAATTGACATTACTCTTCATGATACATATTATGTTGTAGCTCATTTTCATTATGTTCTTTCAATAGGAGCTGTATTTGCTATTATAGGAGGATTTATTCATTGATACCCTTTATTTACTGGTTTATCAATAAATCCTTTCTTATTAAAAATTCAATTTTTTATCATATTTATTGGAGTTAATTTAACTTTTTTCCCTCAACATTTTTTAGGTTTAGCAGGTATGCCACGTCGTTATTCAGACTATCCAGATTTTTATCTCTCATGAAATTTAATTTCATCATTAGGGTCTTATATTTCTCTATTAGCTATTATACTTATATTAATTATCATTTGAGAATCAATAATCATTCAACGAATTGCTTTATTTTCTTTAAATATACCTTCTTCTATTGAATGATATCAAAATTTACCTCCTGCAGAACATTCTTATAATGAACTTCCAATTTTAAGTAATTTCTAATATGACAGAATATATGTAATGGATTTAAGCCCCATAAATAAAGGATTTAACCTTTTTTTAGAAGTGACTTCATGATCTAATTTAAATTTACAAAATGGTGCATCTCCTTTAATAGAACAAATTATTTTCTTCCATGATCATACTTTAATTATCTTAATTATAATTACTATTTTAGTTGGATATTTAATAATTAGTTTATTTTTTAATAATTACATTAACCGATTTTTATTAGAAAGACAAATAATTGAATTAATTTGAACAATTCTTCCAGCTATTACTTTAATTTTTATTGCTCTTCCTTCATTACGTTTATTATATTTATTAGATGAACTTAATAATCCATTAATTACTTTAAAATCAATTGGGCATCAATGATATTGAAGTTATGAATATAGAGACTTTCATAATATCGAATTTGATTCTTATATAATTCCCACTAATGATTTATCTTTAAATAATTTTCGTTTATTAGATGTAGATAATCGAATTATTTTACCAATAAATAATCAAATTCGTATTATAGTAACAGCTTCAGATGTTATTCATTCTTGAACTATTCCATCTTTAGGAATTAAAGTAGATGCAAATCCTGGTCGTCTCAATCAAACTAATTTTTTTATTAATCGACCTGGAATTTATTATGGTCAATGTTCAGAAATTTGTGGTGCTAATCATAGTTTTATACCTATTGTAATTGAAAGAATTTCAATTAAAAATTTTATTAATTGAATTAATAATTATTCTTCATTAGATGTCTGAAAGCAAGTACTGGTCTCTTAAACCATTTTATAGTAAATTAGCATTTACTTCTAATGATATTACTTTATAATAATATTTTAAAGAATTAGTTAAATATATAACATAAATATGTCAAATTTAAATTATTATAAATAATTAAATAATATTCTTTTATCCCTCAAATAATACCTATTAATTGAATTTTTATTTTTATTTTTATTATTATCTTTATTTTTATATTTAATATTATAAACTATTATATTTTTTATCTTAATAATAAATCTTATAATAATAAATTTTTTTATAAAAAAATTAAAAATCTTCTATGAAAATGATAAGTAATTTATTTTCAATTTTTGATCCTTCTACTAATATTTTTAATTTATCTTTAAATTGATTAAGAACTTTTTTAGGTTTAATATTTTTACCTTATTTATTTTGATTCTTTCCTAATCGACATTTTTTTCTTTGAAAATTTATTTTATTAAAACTTCATAATGAATTTAAAACTTTATTAAAAAATAATTATTTTCAAGGATCAACCTTTATTTTTATTTCTTTATTTTCATTCGTTTTATTTAATAATTTTTTAGGTCTATTCCCCTATATTTTTACTAGAACAAGTCATTTATCATTAACACTTTCTATTTCTCTTCCTTTATGATTGAGTTTTATATTATATGGTTGAATTAATAATTACCAACATATATTTATTCATATAATCCCTCAAGGTACTCCTTCAATTTTAATACCTTTTATAGTATTAATTGAAACTATTAGAAATATTATTCGTCCAGGAACTTTAGCTGTACGATTAACTGCTAATATAATCGCAGGTCATTTACTAATAACATTATTAAGAAATATAGGATCTATTATTCCATCATATTTAATTATATTTTTAATTATTATTCAAATTCTTTTATTAATTTTAGAATCTGCCGTAGCAATTATTCAATCTTATGTAATTGCAATTTTAAGAACTCTTTATTCTAGAGAAGTTAATTAATGAAAAATTTTTATAGACACCCTTATCATTTAGTAGATTATAGCCCTTGACCATTAACTGGAGCTATTGGAGTAATAACCTTAGTAACAGGTTTAGTAAAATGATTTCATAATTTTAGTATTAATTTATTGATTATTGGTTATATTATTAATCTTTTAACTATATACCAATGATGACGTGATGTAAGACGAGAAAGAACCTACCAAGGAAATCACACAATTTTAGTTACAAAAGGACTTCGTTGAGGAATAATCCTTTTTATTATTTCTGAAATTTTTTTTTTCTTATCATTTTTTTGAGCTTTTTTTCATAGAAGATTATCCCCTAATATTGAAATTGGATCTATATGACCTCCCTTAAATATTGATCCATTTAATCCTTTCCAAATTCCTCTTTTAAACACAATTATTTTAATTAGTTCAGGGGTAACAGTAACCTGAGCACATCATGCTTTAATAGAAAATAATTTAACTCAAACGAAACAAAGACTTTTTATTACTATTATATTAGGAATTTATTTTACAATTCTTCAAATTTATGAATATTTAGAAGCCCCTTTCACAATTGCGGATAGAATTTATGGATCTACTTTTTTTTTAGCAACAGGATTCCATGGAATTCATGTAATTATTGGAACATTATTTTTATTAATTTGTTTTTTTCGTCATAATTATAATCATTTTTCAAGTTCCCACCATTTTGGATTTGAAGCAGCAGCTTGATACTGACATTTTGTTGATGTTGTATGATTATTTCTTTATATCTCTATTTATTGATGAGGTAATTAATTATTTATATAATATATTTAGTATATTTGACTTCCAATCAAAAAGTTTAATATTATTTTAATATAAATAATTATTTTAATAACATTAATTTTAATTTTAATTTTAATAATTTCCAACATTATAATATTTATTTCTATTATTCTTTCAAAAAAATCTTTTATAGATCGGGAAAAATCATCTCCATTTGAATGTGGATTTGATCCTAAATCTTCAGCTCGAATTCCTTTTTCTTTACATTTTTTTCTAATTACAATTATTTTTTTAATTTTTGATGTAGAAATTGCTTTAATTTTCCCAATTATTTATTTATTTAAAATAGTTAATTTTTTTATTTGAATAAAAACAAGATTTTTTTTTTTTATTATTTTACTATTAGGAATTTATCATGAATGAAATCAAAATATATTAACTTGAACAAATTAGGGTTATAATTTATATTAAAATATTTGATTTGCATTCAAAAATTATTGAATTCTCAATTTACCTTAATTATAATAATTAAATAAGAAGCAATATTTGTATTTAATTTCGACTTAAAAGATAGAGTGTTATAACTCCTTATTTATTAATTGAAACCAAAAAGAGGTATATCACTGTTAATGATAAAATTGAAAAAATTTCCTATTAAGAAATATAAAGTTTATAATTAAGCTGCTAACTTAATTTTTAGTGGTTAAAATCCATTAATATTTCTTATTTTATTTATATAGTTTAATTAAATAAAACATTACATTTTCATTGTAAAAATAAATTAAAAAATTTTATAAATATTTATTTAAAAATTAAATTAATTTCCTTAATATCTTCAATATTATACTCTAAATTATAAGCTATTTAAATAAAATATTAAAATTACTATAAATATAATAAATATTCATAAAATAAATCTAAATAAATAAATTTTTATATTATTTATTTGAAAAATATTATAAAAAATAGAATAATTCTTTATAATATTTACTAACCCTTGACCACTATAAATTTCATTTCAACCTAAATCAATATTTTTATTTAAATTTTGACCTAAACTTAAAAAATAATATGTTAAACTATATGTTGATAAATTAGGTATAAATCATATTAAACAAAAAAATCTACTTAAATTATAAGTTATTAAATATTTATTTAAACTATAAATATTTATATTTCTAATTAAATACCCTATAAATCCCCCTAAAAATCTTACATAAATTACTATTATTTTTATATTAAAAGGTAAATAAATTATATATGGATAAGAAAAAATTATTCAACTTAAAAATCTTCCTCTTACTACTCTTATTAATAATAAAACTATTATTCTTTTTAATAAAATAAAGTCTTCATCATATAAATTATAAATTGGCATCAAATTATAATCTATAATTATTAAATATATAATTAAACGAAAAGTATAAAATATTGTTAATCCTGTTGAAATATAATAAAAAAAAAATACTAAAAAATTTAAATTTCTAAATCTTACTATTTCTAAAATTAAATCTTTAGAATAAAACCCAGCTAAAAAAGGAATCCCACATAATGCTATATTAGAAATATTTAAACATAAAGAAGTTAATGGAATAAATAATCTAATACCTCCTATATAACGAATATCTTGAATATCATTTATCATATGAATCACTACTCCAGCACATATAAATAATATAGCCTTAAATATCGCATGAGTTAATAGATGAAAAAAAGCTAAATCTGAAAATCCTATACTTAAAATTCTTATTATTAAACCTAATTGTCTTAAAGTAGATAAAGCAATAATTTTTTTTAAATCAAACTCATAATTTGCACAAATTCCAGCTATAAATATTGTTAAAATGGATAGTAATAATAAAATTTTATAAAAAAATATATTAATTAATAATTCATTAAATCGAATTAATAAATAAACCCCTGCAGTAACTAAAGTTGAAGAATGAACTAAAGCTGAAACTGGTGTTGGAGCTGCTATAGCCGCTGGCAATCAAGATCTAAAAGGAATTTGAGCACTTTTAGTTATAGCCGCTAAAATAATTATTACTCCAACAATCTCTATTACTAAATCATTTCTTATAAATTCTATATAAAAAATATAATTTCATCTTCCATAATTTATTATCCAAGAAATCACTATTAAAATAAAAACATCCCCAATTCGATTAGTCAAAGCTGTTAATATTCCAGCATTATAAGATTTTAGATTTTGATAATAAATTACTAAACAATAAGATACTAAACCTAAACCATCTCATCCTAATAAAATTCTAATTATATTTGGGCTAATAATTAACAAAATTATTGAAAAAACAAATAATAATACTAAAATAATAAAACGATTTAAATTTAATTCTGATTGTATATATCTTTTTCTATAATAAATCACTACAGATGAAATTATACAAACAAATATTATAAATAACAAAGATATTCAATCTAATAAAATTGATATAACTACACTTACTGAATTCAAAGAAATAATCTCCCACTCAAAAAAATATACTAAATTATTTATTATAAAATAAATTATAAAAATAAAATTTATTATTCTATATATAAATAAAAAAAAGAAAGAAAGAAAAAAAATAGAATAATTTTTTTTAAAAATAACTTAAAATGATTTTTATCATATTTTTGACCCCACAAATCAATATTTTTATTAAATTATTTAAATTTTAGAATCAAATTATAAAATAATCTACTTTTAAAATTATAATATTTAAAGGAAATCAATGTAAAAATAATATTAAATATTCCCGAGAAACTCCCATATAAAATCTGTATAATCCTGAATAAAATTTTCCATGTTGAGTATAAGAAAATAAATATAAACTATAACCAGCTCTAAAAAAAGAAATTAATATTAATAAAATTATACAAAAATAAGATCATCTTATTATAGAATTAATCAAACTAATTTCTCCTATTAAATTCAAAGAAGGAGGAGCTGCTATATTAGAAGATAATAATAAAAATCATCATATTCTTATAGAAGGTATAAAATTCATTAATCCTTTATTTAAATATATTCTTCGTCTATGTAAACGTTCATAACTAATATTTGCTAAACAAAATATACCTGAAGAACATAATCCATGGCCAATCATTAAAACATAAGCTCCATAAAATCCCCAATAATTTAATACTATAATTCCTCCAATTACAATTCTTATATGAGCAACAGAAGAATAAGCAATTAAAGATTTAATATCAACTTGACAAAAACATTTTAATCTAATATAAAACCCCCCTAATAATCTAATTCTTATTCAAATATAATTTATTTTTATATTAATTTTCTGTAAAAAAATTAATACTCGGATTAACCCATACCCCCCTAACTTTAATATAATTCCAGCTAAAATTATCGAACCAGAAACTGGAGCTTCTACATGAGCTTTAGGTAATCATAAATGAACAAAATATATAGGCATTTTTACTAAAAAAGCAAATACCATTCTTAAATATAATAAATAATAATTTAAATTATAAAACTTTAAAAAATATATTATAAATCTACTTATATTATTAAAAATATAAAAAATACCTAAAAATAAAGGTAAAGAAGCAAATAAAGTATAAAATATTAAATATATACCAGCCTGAATTCGTTCAGGCTGATAACCTCAACCAATAATTAATAGTAAAGTAGGAATTAATCTCCCTTCAAAAAATAAATAAAATATAAATAAATTTATTACTCTAAAAGTTAAATATAATATTATTAATAAAAAAATAACATTAAATAAAAAAAAATTATAATAAAATTTTATTCTAAATAATGACTCTCTAGCTATCACTATCAACCCACAAATTCAAATTCTTAATAAAATTAACCCAAAAGAAATTAAATCACAAGAATAAAAATAACTTAAATTACAAAAAAATATTAAATTTAATCTTAAATTTATAAATAAATAAAATAAAAAAAAAATTGATGCCTGGACCATTCAAAAAATATTTTTTTTTAAACATAAAGGAATTATGAAAAATATTATTATAAAAAATTTTATCATTATAATAAATTAAATCTTTGAAAATAATCATTTCCATGTGTACGAATTATTGATACTAAAATTGATAATCCTAAAGCACCTTCACAAACTGAAAAAACTAAAAAAACTATTAATATATACATATCATATTCAATAAAACTTAAAAATAATGATAAAAATAAAAAAATTCTTAAAACAATAAATTCTAAACTTAATAATACAATTAATAAATGTTTATTTTTTGAAATAAAAATTAAATTACCAATAATAAATATAAAAAAAACAATTAATAAATTATAAATAATTATCATTAATATGTTTTTATAGTTTATCTAAAACATTGGTCTTGTAAATCAAAATTAAGAAATTTTCTTTAAAAACTTCAAAGAAAGAGTTTACCTCTATCTATAATCTCCAAAATTATTATTTTTTATTTTAAACTATTCTTTGATATAATAAAAATTTTTTTTTCTAGAATAATTATCTTTATCTCATTATTGATATATTTATTAAACCATCCATTATCTATAGGATTAATAATTTTAATTCAAACTTTATTTATCTGTTTATTATCCGGAATAATAATAAAAACTTATTGATACTCTTATATTTTATTTTTAACATTTTTAGGAGGATTATTAGTATTATTTATCTATATTTCAAGAATTGCCTCAAATGAACTTTTTTTTTTTAATTTAAGTTTAAAAATATTTATTTTATTAATTATTTTTTTTATATTTAATTTTATAATATTATTTTATAATAATTTAAAATGAGTAAATTTAAATATTAATAATTCAGAAATATCTAATTTTTATAATATAATATTTTTATTTGAAAATAAAATTAATTTAAGAAAATTATATAATAACCAAACATCTTTATTAACATATTTACTAATTATTTATTTATTTATTACTTTAGTGGCTATAGTAAAAATTACTAATATTTTTTATGGCCCTTTACGCTCTATTATATAAACTAATGATAAATATTTTTAAGCCTATTCGTAAAATACACCCAATTATTAAAATTATTAATCAATCATTAATTGATTTACCTTCTCCTTCTAATATTTCTATTTGATGAAATTTTGGATCCTTATTAGCTCTATGCTTATTTATACAAATTTTAACAGGATTATTTTTAACTATATATTATACAGCTAATATTGAATTAGCATTTTTTAGAGTTAATTACATTTGCCGAAATATTAATTATGGATGACTAATTCGAACTCTTCATGCTAATGGAGCATCATTTTTTTTTATTTGTATTTATCTTCATATTGGTCGAGGAATTTATTATGAATCATTTAACTTAAAATATACTTGATTTATTGGAGTTATTATTTTATTTCTTCTTATAGCAACAGCATTTATAGGATATGTCTTACCTTGAGGACAAATATCATTTTGAGGGGCAACTGTTATTACAAATCTCTTATCAGCAATCCCATACTTAGGGACTATATTAGTAAACTGAATTTGAGGAGGATTTGCTGTAGATAATGCTACTTTAACTCGATTTTATACTTTTCATTTTTTATTCCCCTTCATTATTTTAATATTAACTATAATTCATTTACTTTTTTTACATCAAACAGGTTCTAATAACCCTTTAGGATTAAATAGTAATATAGATAAAATCCCATTTCATCCTTATTTTACATACAAAGATTTAATTGGATTTATTATTCTAATCATATTTTTATCTTTATTAACATTAATTAACCCTTATTTATTAGGGGACCCCGATAATTTCATTCCAGCTAATCCCTTAGTAACTCCTATTCATATCCAACCGGAATGATATTTTTTATTTGCATATGCTATTTTACGTTCTATCCCTAATAAATTAGGAGGAGTAATTGCTTTAGTTATATCTATCTTAATTTTAATTATTTTACCTTTAACATTTTTAAAAAAAATTCAAGGTATTCAATTTTACCCTATAAACCAAATTATATTTTGAATTTTTATTACAATAATTATTCTTTTAACTTGAATTGGAGCACGACCAGTTGAAACTCCTTATATTATAACAGGACAATTATTAACAATTTTTTATTTTTTATACTTTATCTTTAACCCTTTAATTAGAATTTTCTGAGATAATCTTTTATTCTATAACTCAAATAATTAAACTAATAATTTATAATTAAATTTTATTTATATAAATTTCTCAATTAATAAGCTTTTTATAAGCATTTGTTTTGAAAACTTAAGAAAGAATTTTTTATTCTATTAATTTAATTATACTAAAAATAATTCAACTATAATAAAAAAATTTTAATACCCATTATTAATAATAAAAAATTTAAAGCTACAGGTAAATACCCCTTTCAAGCTATATATATTAATTTATCATATCGATAACGAGGTAATGTACCTCGAACTCAAATAAATAAGAAAGAAATTATAGCTAACTTTAAATAAAATAATAAATTTAATTCATAACCTCCTAAATAAATTAAAACAAATAATAATCTTATAAATAAAATTCTTGAATATTCAGCCAAAAAAATTAAAGCAAATCCTCCTCTTCTATATTCTACATTAAACCCTGAAACTAACTCTCTTTCCCCTTCAGCAAAATCAAAGGGAGTTCGATTTGTTTCAGCTATTATTGAAGAACCTCAACATAAAGATAAAGGAAATATAAAAAAAATAAATCAAATAAATTTTTGATAATTAAAAAATATTAAAAAGTTAAAATCTATAATTATTAATAAACTAGATATAAAAATTAAAGCTAATCTTACTTCATAAGAAATTGTCTGAGCTACAGCTCGCAATCCCCCTAATAAAGCATAATTAGAATTTGAAGACCATCCAGCAATTATAACAGTATAAACCCCCATTCTAATCGTACAAAAAAAAAATAAAACTCCTAAATTAAAACTAATTAAATTAAAATAATAAGGAATTAATATTCAAATAAATAATGATACAATAAATCTAATTACAGGAGAAAAATAATAACAAAAATAATTTGAATAATTTGGATAAGTTTGTTCCTTAGTAAATAATTTAATAGCATCTGAAAAAGGTTGAAAAATTCCTATAATTCCTAATTTATTAGGCCCCTTACGAATTTGAATATAACCTAATAATTTTCGCTCTAATAAAGTTAAAAAAGCAACTCCAATTATAACTCCTAAAATTAAAATAATTAAACCAATAAAAATTATAAAAATATCCTTAAAAAACATTTACTATCTATATAAATTAATATATATTTATGACTTCTAAAACCATTACATTTTTTCTGCCAAAATAGTTATTAACTAATATATATATATATATATATATATATATATATAATTCACATATTATTTTATATTTAAGTTATATTTTTAATAAAATTCATAATAAATTAATTTAATTATAATATTCAATCCTTTCGTACTAAAATATAAAAAAATTTTAAAAGATAGAAACCAACCTGGCTTACACCGGTTTGAACTCAGATCATGTAAGATTTTAATGATCGAACAGATCAAAAATTTTAAACTTTTGCATTTAAATTTTATCTTAATCCAACATCGAGGTCGCAAACTTTTTTTTTTATATGAACTAAAAAAAAAAATTACGCTGTTATCCCTAAGGTAATTTTTTCTTTTAATCAATATAACTGGATCAAAAATTCATTTATCTATGATTATTTTAAAAAAAAGTTTTTTTTATTTTTTTATCACCCCAATAAAATATTAATTTAAATTTATTATTATTATTATTTATATATAATTAAAATTTAAATTAATATAAAACTCTATAGGGTCTTCTCGTCTTTTTAATATATTTTAACTTTTTAATTAAAAAATTAAATTCAATAAATTATTTTTTAGACAGTTTATATCTCATCCAATCTTTCATACAAGTCACCAATTAAGAGACTAATGATTATGCTACCTTTGTACAGTCAATATACTGCAGCCCTTTAATATTTATCAGTGGGCAGATTAGACTTTAAATTATTTTCAAAAAGACATGTTTTTGATAAACAAGTGAATATAAATATTTGCCGAATTCCTGAAAAATATTTTTTAAAAATTTTACTTTAAATTATTCAAATTTATTTACTAATTTTATCATAATTTCTTCACATTAAAAGTTTTTGTAAATATTTTTATAAAAAATTAAATTAAATTAAATTTTTAATTATTTTAAATTATTTATAATAAAATAAAATTTATTAACAATATAAATTATAAAATTTTTAAATTAAAAAAAAATAATAATTATAAAATTTTAATTTAAAGCTTATCCCCTAAATTATTTAATCTAAATAAAAATTAAAATAAATATTTATTTTAATTTTTATTTAAATTAAAAATTAAATTTTTTTCTAAAAAAACTAGATATTTTTAAAAACGATTAACATTTCATTTCTAATTAATTATTTAAAATATTTATTCTACAATAACTTTATTAATTAATTAACTCTTTTAAATTCGAGACCCCAAAAAAAATTGAAAATTTTTAATAAACTCTGATACACAAGATACAATAAATTAAATTTACTTTTTTTTTAATTTTTTTTCAAATTATTTCATAATTCTTTTACAATACTAATTAACTATAAATAAAAAAATTTTTTCTTTTAAAAATACTTTAACCCCCATTAAATATTTTTAATTTTAAAATTTTTTTTATTATTATTATTTTTATTAATTTGTCCCCTCAAATTAATTAAATTAATTAATAATCTTTCCAATGTAAATGAAATACTTTTTCAAGCTCTAATTTGTTCTTTCTAGAAACACTTTCCAGTACCTCTACTTTGTTACGACTTATTCCAATTTATTTATGAAAGCGACGGGCAATATGTACATATTTTAATAAAAAATCATTTTATTAATCTAAATAAAATTACATTCAAATCCACTTTCAATTATATTTTTCAAATTAATATTCATATAAATAAATTTATTGTAATCCATTATAACCTTAATTATAATCTGCATCTTGATCTGATTTAATTTTTAAAAAAATTTTAAAATATTATTATTATCAAAAAATATTTTTTTAACAACGATATACATAATAATAAATTAAGTAAATTCATTCGTGGAATATCAAATTAATAAACAGATTCCTCTGAATAAACTAAAATACCGCCAATTTATTTAAGTTTCAATAAATTATTTACTATTTTAGTATTTTTTATTTAAATTTTTATAATAGGGTATCTAATCCTAGTTTTTTATAAAATTTATTAATTCATAATTAAAAATAATTTTTAATTAAATTGAAATTTCACTTAATAATTTAAAATTTAAATTAATTTTTATTTTTATTTAATAATTACTAATAAAATTTAATTTAATTTTTGTTTAACCGCAACTGCTGGCACAAAATCTGTTATTAATTTTTACATTACTAATTCTTAATTTCTTAAATTTTTAATATTAATTACTACTTTATAATTTAATTATTATTAAAATTTATTAAATTTTCCCACTAAAATTTGTATGTAAAATAAGCTTATAATAAAATTTTTAAACCATAATAATTTTTATTTATATATAAATTTTTTTACATAGATTTTTTTTTTTTTTTTTTTATATTAAAATATTTAATATATATATATATATTTTAATAATTTCTCTTTTTTTTTCTTTATAATATTCGTTTTAAATATAAAATGGCTATATAAAATTTTATAATTTAACCAAATTACTATATATTAAAATAATTAATATTAATTTTTTCAATAATTTATTATATTATATATATATATATATATTTAAATATTTAATATCTAAAAGTTTATTTTAAAAAGAATTTTTAAAATAAACTTATTCCTAAACCGTTCATAATAATTTTTCATATAAATAATAAAAAAAAAA